GTCTCTTTTATAGGATGCCGCCACTCGGACTCGAACCGAGATGCTCTAGCACTGCTTCCTAAGAGCAGCGTGTCTACCGATTTCACCATGGCGGCTTACTTGAAATAATAATATTTATTTCATGTTGAATCGTCAAGAATCAAGGATTCAATATAGTTTAGGAAACATTAGAATCGATGAAAAAAGACTCGTTTAAATTCATATTTGAATCTTCAATAAAATAATCCTTAGTTAGTATCGTCCTAGGTTCAGTTTTAACAATCAACTTTCACGTACTATAAACTAAGTTCCCCCGATACAGTTGAAATTTCGATAGTTTTGCTCTCAGTCGAGGTATAGAATTAAGAATTGTCCTTTTTCTTTCTATTTTTTTTTTGATGATTTGTTTTTCATTTATCCGATTTCATCGGATTCAAAATGAAAAAGATTGATTTTTTTTTTTCATTGAAAAAAAAAATCAAATAACTAAGATCTCATATGTATTACAATTTCATCACTAAATCCATTTGGAATTTTTCTAACGATTCCGATACTTTAGTATCATTAAGTATTAATACTCTTCATTGTGTATATGTATATAATATAAATAAGGTAACATTTACCAAACTAATTAAGTTTTAGGTTAGGCATATAGCAAAATAAAAGAGTTTAAATTTCTATGACAATTGTACTATTCACAATAGAAAATATTAATCCTATTTTTTTTTTCTATTGTGAAAAGTTAATGGATAGGGAAAAAATACTATTCTTAATAAGAGCCCAATATACAGAAAACGCTTATTCTACATACCACAGCAGCTAGTTATAACTAATATTGAGTAGTTCAATACATTAATTAATGTGAATCGTTCATCTTAAAAAATTTTCAGCTCTTCGGGCTATGTCAATTCCAATTATCCCAAGACTTTATTATTTGTTTGTCGCACAAAAAAACTTTTTGAATGTCCGGTAGAAACCGATTTCGCTAAAGAAAAAGCTTTTACTGCAGTTAAATATCCTTTTTTCTTCCAAATATTCCTACGAATATGTTTTTTTGACATAGAAATACATTTTTTTGGAACTGCCATTCAAAAAAGGGTTACTCATTTTTATTTATCGTTGTATGTGAAAGACATGTATTGTTCGGAATAGATCGTTTTTTTAACTTTCAACATTTAACATAAAAAAAAAAGCAAATAACATAAAATAACAAATAATATATATATATATATTAAATTATATATATTATATATTTTATATATTATATATTTTTTGTTATTTTTTTTTCATTATTATTGTTTATTGTTCTTTTCGAAAGAGATAAGAATTGGTGAATCAGAAACAATTATTAATTATAAAAAAAATCTCAATTTGTTTGTTTTCTTATGGAACATACATATCAATATGCATGGATAATACCTTTTCTTCCACTTACAGTTACTATGTCAATAGGATTTGGACTTATACTTATTCCGACAGCAACAAAAAATATTCGTCGTATATGGGTTTTTCCTAGTATTTTTCTGTTAAGTATAGCTATGGGATTTTCGGCCAATCTGTCTATTCAACAAATAAATGGAAGTTTTATTTATCAATATCTATGGTCTTGGACCATAGATATTGATTTTTCCTTAGAGTTTGGATATTTGATCGATCCACTTACTTCTATTATGTCAATACTAATTACTACTGTTGGAGTCATGATTCTTATTTATAGTGACAATTATATGTCTCACGACCAAGGATATTTGAGATTTTTTGCTTATATGAGTTTTTCCAATACTTCCATGTTGGGATTAGTTACTAGTTCTAATTTGATACAAATTCATATTTTTTGGGAACTGGTGGGAATGTGTTCATATTTATTAATAGGGTTTTGGTTCACACGACCGATTGCCGCAAGTGCTTGTCAAAAAGCTTTTGTAACTAATCGTGTAGGAGATTTTGGTTTATTATTAGGAATCTTAGGTCTTTATTGGATAACAGGTAGTTTGGAATTTCGGGATTTGTTCGAAATAGCTAATAACTTGATCCATAATAATGGGGTCAGCTCCTTATTTGCTACTTTGTGCGCCTCTTTATTATTTGTCGGTGCAGTTGCTAAATCTGCACAATTCCCCCTCCACGTATGGTTACCTGATGCCATGGAAGGACCTACTCCTATCTCAGCCCTTATACACGCTGCTACTATGGTAGCAGCAGGAATTTTTCTTGTAGCTCGGCTTATTCCTCTTTTCATAGACATACCTTATATAATGAATTTCATTTCTTTAATAGGTGTAATAACAGTACTATTAGGAGCCACTTTTTCTCTTGCTCAAAGAGACATTAAAAGAAGTTTAGCCTATTCTACAATGTCTCAATTAGGTTATATTATGTTAGCTCTAGGTATAGGTTCTTATCGAGCGGCTTTATTCCATTTGATCACTCATGCCTATTCTAAAGCTTTATTGTTTTTGGGATCTGGATCTATTATTCATTCAATGGAACCTATTGTTGGATATTCACCAGAAAAAAGTCA